TAAACATGTGTAGCTATCTTCTATATATCCGTCTCCCCTTTTATTCTTTTATTGCTGTTCTATTCGGGGCAGCATGGGCGGGGGTCTATCCAAATTTAGACTTTTTTTCGTCAATCGATTCAATGAAAAATTGAAGTACGATATTTTCTGAGAATTCCCTATCGGCACCCTATATTTGAATATCCGATTCTATATCTGGGATTATATATGTTCTGGTTCCGGAGTTTACTTTACATATATAAATTTTTTTTATATAATATATATAAATAATATATATAATTATAATCGAAATTGAGAAAAATGGAAATTAAGAAAAATTTTTTGATTGAAAAGAATCAACAATAATTAGTTATTATTTTGACTTTCTTATGTCATTAGGGAAACATAATTTAAGATCGAAATCTAAAAATCATTCATGAATTCGCAGTCAAGCCACAAGTCAATAGTTAATGGTTCAAAATTATTATGAATTTTTTTTGTGAAAGAAATTTTCCCTTTCAATAGAAAGGATAGGGGAAGTTTTTAGGTATTGTGTATTTTGTGATACTATACAATCAATCGAAGGGTTGGATCTAATAAAAAAAGGGAATGGTTTCTTTTGGTTAAGGCAAACAGGATTCAAGATGTCAGTACAAAAAAAGAAGTTCAGTAATCCAATACACCTCAAACCAAAAAGGGGGTAATATTGTCATCTATTTTTTTTGGCGACATGGCCGAGCGGTAAGGCGGAGGACTGCAAATCCTTTTTTCCCCGGTTCAAATCTGGGTGTCGCCTGGTCAACAAAAGACCTGAAATCCCTTCTTTTTTTTGATATAACTCACCGAAATTTTCGCCAGCATAGGGGGAGGGGGGCTGTTGATACCCCCTTGATTCGAAGCATATGGAGATTCTCAAAAGATCTGTAACTTTTTTTTGATAGGAGTCAAAAAAAGATTTTCGTACTATGAAGGGAGCCGAGAAGTCTTGATAGCCCTTCCACTACTAATGGAATATTTACTGACTGGGCCTTGAATTAGATAACCAAAAGGGAGTCTAACTGTTACTTATTGTGGAGAAACAACTTTGGTCTACAAACTCCCGAATGTCTTTGAATACTCAGATATTCGATCAATATTTGATTGTCAAATTCAGTTTTTAGAAAAAAAAACTGCCAAAAAAACTTCTGTTCAGTAACCCCTAGTCAAGAATATAATCGACTGTCTCCCCATTTTTTCACAGAGACGAAATAGAGAAAATGGGAAATAAAGAAAATGGGAAATAAAGAAAATGGGAAATAAAGAAAATAGAGGTATGTGTGTGATAGATAATGATTTACCTTGGTTATATAGATATAGTTTTTATTCCGTTTTTTTATGAATGAATTATGAAGGTTAACAAAAGAATAGATCTTTTTATTCCTACATGCTATAGCTATATTAGTAAGACTCCCTTGTCCACGGGGGTCGTTGCATATTTTGCTTGTACTTAATCTTTCCCAATTCGACTAGAAATCATAATGATCAGAAAATTTGTATTAAGAATTTCTTATAAATTAAATGCATTTATTGGATTGGTTCATTAAATAAAGAATTGGGAGTAAGAATCCCCTTTTGACTATGCACCCTGGATTTCACTATTATTAGTGAACAAGAATGGAATAATTCCTTCATATTCAGATAGGGGACATAATTCACATGGATATAGTAAGTCTCGCTTGGGCTGCTTTAATGGTAGTCTTTACATTTTCCCTTTCACTCGTCGTATGGGGGAGAAGTGGACTTTAGAAGTACTATTAATGTAATTACGGTAAGGAATCAAACTTTCTCAATTGTTTTTTGGATTTATGCTTTATCGACATCGACTCATTTCATATCATGGTTCAAGTGTTACAAATCGGTAGGGTTTACTACTCCTTTTCGAAATTGGAAGAAGTTCCCATACTCCTTTCTGTTAACGATTTAATCAAATACTTTTTTGGTTTGGAATGCTAAAAAAAAATGACTGGTTTTTTTTTATGAAATTAATGGGAGCCCTGTCCGTAGACTTTTTACTTCTTTGATTTTCTTTTTTTCGATAGATACTGGGATTTCGATTTGAAATAATCAGAAATCTCGGAATTCAAGCCGTAAAAGTAAGAGTTACCCCCCTTTTTTTTTATTTCGGTCGGAATCAATACAAATCAAAAAAAGAAATCTAGCAAAGAAATAGAACTGGGGCCCTATGTATATTCTATGGATAGAATTCTATCGATATGAAGATAGATATTTTAGAAGATTGCTCTATATTAAGCCTGTATCTTTATACAGTACAACTTTATAAACTAAAAAACCACCAATCTAATAGATAATATGGTAGAAAGAAATATATCAACCTTTCTACCATATTATCAAATCTCATAGAATACTGTTGATTCTAGCCTGCGTATTTAATTGAAGATTTAAGAAACGAAATTGGAATCCTTTATTTATATTTATTTCTTAAATAATTCTCATTGATAAAGACATAAGAAGTCAAGTTTCATTCAGATTAATCGGTTTGGCTGACCGTTTTTACATATATGATAAGTAAAAAAGCAGTAGGAACTAGAATAAAGAGTGCAGTAGCAATAAATGCGAGAATATTTACTTCCATAATCTAAGTGGTTTTTACTTCGCAATAACTCGGGATTTAATCCCATAGAGATAATCAAAATTTCGCCTGTAAATTCAAGGGGATGAATTCCATCTCGATGATATTGAATCGCATCAATATTATGAATAACAAAATCTGGGCTATCAAATCACTTCGCCGTCGCGAATTAAATAGTATAACATAGGAAGATCCTTTATCCATACTCAATATAAAATTGAATTCGTAATCGAATCGAGAAATCTTTTTTTCTTTTTTTACATTCTTTCTACAACCTACCGCCTTCCTTGGACAATCAAACGATTATTCATTACCTCACAAATAACACGAATAATAAAGCTAAAGGGGGTGGTTATTTGATCTTTCTTTTTTTAATATTCTCTTTTCTTGGATTAGTACTAGCATAGATTAAAAAAAAGTTCGGTGTAAAATTGGAATGAGATAGATTAAAAAAAAGGAGTTAGTTTGAGTCATTGAGACTACCCAAAATCGGAACTAGAAAGGGAGAGAGTTTTCATCTGAAAAGTCTTTTTCCGGGTAACTCAAATTCCATTTTTTTTGGAGTGTACAAGAAATGAATTCTAGTTGTGTATGTGCTCCCGAGAAACATATGATACTCTATTCCATTAGATAGAGGCAATAAATTGAAAGACCAGACCCAGTACGCTATCCTTTGGAATCCGGAATATGATGTTCCCAATAATTGGATTAGTCCAATTAGATCTCTCTCCCCCCAATAGGTACTAGTTGAAGTAATGAAAATTTAAATATTTGGTTGTGTTTGATGAGAAATAACGAAAAAAGAAAAAAAATCCCTATTGAGAATGACCGAAATTCTATTAATTTCATTGTGCCCCTTTTACCAGAAAAAGAAAATAGAGAGGTGAGTTGATGTGTCTATTGGATCCGTCGGGACTGACGGGGCTCGAACCCGCAGCTTCCGCCTTGACAGGGCGGTGCTCTGACCAATTGAACTACAATCCCAGGGAAATAAGGTATACCGCATCAATATTTTTAGGATTTCATTCAAACCCATTTTTTTCGTGTTGTAACAGAGACACGAGTGATATAGTGATATCTGCATGACTATGCACTTTCTTTTTTGTGAGAACGACAGTAATTACATTACTAGTGATTCTTTCTTTATTTACAAATCGATTGATCATCAATTTTTCAATCAAAAAAGATTTCTTTTTTCGTTTATTTAGACTTTCCTTTATACTTACAGATACTGATATGAATCTAGATCATTATATTCTCTAGATCCGAATTTTTTGGAACAAGTAAATAAAACAAATAAAGAGGTATGTATATAGAATGGAATTCTTTTATTCCCACGTATCGTGCGCTTCAGAAAGACAAAATTTGCATCTCACGGTCTATGAGCGAATTCTTGGGCCGAGCTGGATTTGAACCAGCGTAGACATATTGCCAACGAATTTACAGTCCGTCCCCATTAACCCCTCGGGCATCGACCCAGGAAAAATCAATTCCATTTTCAATTAATGCACGATCAACTTCCTTTTGTAGTACCCTACCCCCAGGGGAAGTCGAATCCCCGCTGCCTCCTTGAAAGAGAGATGTCCTGAACCACTAGACGATGGGGGCATATGTGTCCGACCGCCACCATACTATGAGCATAGTATCAACAATTTTTCTAAATTGTCAATAGAGTCAATAGAGTCAATAGAATGTAAGAATAGGATTCAATCCAAGAGATCCTTCCGCCCTTCACGATTCCATAGAGTTTTTTGATTCGTTATTCCTATTTATGAATCCTTCATTCTAACCGCCATCCCATCCGATTCGATATAAAAAGCCATTATCATTATCCATTATTATCATTATCCATTATTCATATTTTTTCTTTTATTAGAATAGAATTCGAATTTCATTTCAAAACTGAAAAACGAATACTCAATTTAAAAATCGAATATCTAATTTAATTCGATCTAAAATTCTATCTAAATTCAATATGAAAAAAAAAAATAGTCTCGATTAACTATATATAATATAAAGCGTTTCTTATAAATAGAAAGAAATACGAGGGAAAGGATCCCCTTGTGGAATGGTTTATCCACCCCAACAAAAAAATACAACTTTCAACTCCATTTCTTCTACTTTCTTGATTCATTCATTTTTTTTAAGACGAAATATGTCTTCGTAGTAAACCAGAAAATTTATAACGAAAAAATCCGGGATGATAAAGGGGATCAATAAAATTTCGGAAATTGTTTTTTTTTGATTAAGGGGACAAATCGAACTTCTCCATCACATTGATTTAATCAAATATCTTGGATCTATGTCAAATTGGTAGGTACATGTCTCAAGTGATTTTTGTTCTGATGGGGATCAATTTCATAAAAGAAAAAATGAGGGTCGGCTTGGTTCA